GAACGCATCTCGGATACATATAGTATCCAAAAATTCAGGATGATGCTCCATTTTAATTCATCTCAATTAACCCCCCCCCCTTATTGCCCGTAGGGGAAGTAATAGGTAGGGATGACAGGATTTGAACCCGTGACATTTTGTACCCAAAACAAACGCGCTACCAAGCTGCGCTACATCCCTTTTCCAAATTGTTGTACAGTGCCATTGTACAAAATCTCTGTCTTGTTTTCCACATCGTAATTGTTTTCTCCATCTATATATAACTTTCTTGTTATTTCATCTTTTTGGTTTCATATAATAAAAGAATGATATGCATCTAAAGCCCAACCTAACATATAAAAGAATAATTTTAGCGCTAATGCGTGGGGTCGTCTTTTTCCCTTTGAGGGACAAGACAATCTCATCTATTGGTTCATTATATATCTTTTTTTTAGTTTGAGTTAGGAATTCCGCGTAAAAAGAAATATAAATGATTTTGAACTACAGCATCTGACCATATATGTATTTCCATAAAGAAGGAAGACCTTCCATGCGAGATATAAAAACATATTTCTCTGCGGCACCCGTGCTAAGTATTTTATGGTTTGGAGCTTTAGCAGGTCTATTGATAGAAATCAATCGGCTATTCCCAGATGCCTTGTCATTCCCCTTTTTTCATTCGAGTTATTGATATGCGAAGAAATGAAGAAATAGAATTTTGAATTCTACAGGATATGACTCCCCTTTTTCCCCTTTCAATTGTTTAAGATAGGAAGGAAAGAGAAAGAAAAAGTGTATTGAACCTCAAAAAAAATTCAAAGAAAAAATGTATCCGGTCTAAGGTGGGTCCCACAAAATCTTAGCATAGTAAAGAAGATATTTAAATGCAATATTAGGATTTTAAATAGAAAGAATTGATAGTTATCAAAATAAAAAGGTTTTATTATTTCATTCTTATTATTATAGTTTGTGTTACAACTTAAGAATTTTTTAGTTACTTAATAATATTTTAGTTCATTTATTCTATTTCTATTAATTAGATAATTCGACTAATTGCATTACAATAAAATAATTACATTACAACAACAACACAATTTTTAGAAATTCCATTTCTAGTTATTCTATTGATTTTTTTCTTCTTCGGTTCGGATCGAAAATAGAAGACTTAAGTTAAGTCGATCCAAAATCTAAAGGGGGGTTCGTGGGCAAGGGGAAAGATATTAGAGTCAGAGTTATTTTGGAATGTACTAGTTGTGTCCAAAAGGCCATCAATAAGGAATCGACGGGTATTTCTAGATATTTTACTCAAAAGAATCGCCACAATACACCCAATCGATTAGAATTGAGAAAATTTTGTCGCTATTGTCACAAGCATACGATTCATGGAGAAATAAAGAAAAAGAAAATAAAAATAGATCGAAGGAAAGAGGATGTCTTCGATCTTTCCGAAGAAGGGAAAGACTAAGAACTTCATATCATATATCCAAATTAAATCTGCTTGCATGTAGATATTATTTCATGTGTATAGGTGGGATATTGTATATGAATCAAAAAATATATGTGTATATGAATTAAAGAAAGCCTATTTTGGTTGGATCTAAAATAAAGAAAGAAATATCATTTTATATTTTATAAATTTTTATATTTTATAGATAAGGAGTAACCCATGAATAAATCCAAGCGATCTTTTCGTAAATCCAAGCAATCTTTTCGTAAATCCAAACGATCTTTTCGTGAACCCAAGCAATCCTTTCGTGAATCCAAGCTATATTCTCGATTTAAGCCACATCCTCGATTCAAGCGATTTTTTCGTCGATACAGGCCTCGCAAATCCAAATTCAAGCGATTTTTTCGTAGGCGTATGTCTCCTATTTTACCGGGGGATCGAATCCATTATAGTAACTTGATTTTAATTTGTCGATTTATTAGTGAACAAGGAAAAATATTAAAGAGACGAAAAAATAGATTGACCTTGAGACAACAACGAAAAATTACTATTGCCATAAAGCAAGCTCGTATTTTAGCTTTGATACCCTTTCTTAATGATCGGAAAGTATTTGCGACAATACGGGCTTCAGAACCTCCTGATCCTAAAAAGAGAAAAAATAGACATAAATTCACTCACAACCCGAAAAAGGGGCCTTTTTTTCCTACAAAGAAAAAGGGGCCTCAACCTCCTACAAAGAAAAAGGGGCCTCAATCTCCTACGCCTCAACCTCCTACAAGCTCCAATCGAAACCTACGCTCAGATGGACGAAAGGACCTATAATCCAGATTTGATTCTTGTCTTATAAGAAAGAAAAAATGAGGAAAAAGAAATCTTTTATTTTTTTTACTCATTTTTTCTTTCTATATTTTCCCGGAGTTCATTCTCCGGGGAATTCGGTTTCAAGCATTCCCGTATATTTTATTTGATGATCGATTTTTTTGGAAATCGTGGAAAGACACTTCTTAGTTGATATAATTATTTGCGCAAGCATTTTTCGATTAAGAAGTAATTGCTTCTTGTACAGATTGTGTATTAATTGATTGTAACTATAGAATACCAGATCTTCACGAGTTACTGCATTTATCCGAGTGATCCACAAACGGCGAAAATCCCTCTTTTGCCTGCCTCTATCTCGATGAGAGGAAGCCGAGGCTCTCGTTTTCTGCTGAGTCATTATTCGAATACATCTTGAACGAGCCCCTTTAAAAGTTGATGGAATTTTTTTTCGGCGCCTCCGAGCTTTAGATCCTCCTCTGGTCATTGAATCAAATTAAACCTTTAATGAATAACTAGTTGATTTCTTTTTTTTTTCAGTCATCCTTTCACCTTCCTCATTCATAAAAAACAGATTATTCCGATATATAGAATATCAATTCCAATGGCTTTTGCTACTATTACCTTCCCAACCACGATTTTGTATTCTATTTTTTGAGTATTGTTAGAATTTATTATTTCCAGGTGAAATAACTGAAAGGAAAAAAGAATAGAATACAAAATAGCGGGTTCCTTCGTTTCTATGGTGACTTCTTAAACGGTGAGGTCCTCTCTATACACCGGAGCCCCCTCTTTCATTTAATCAAATGGTATTGTGAACTTGTATAGTTCATATTCTTTGGCTCTACCTATCAATTATAGAATAATAGCTCTTTTCACAATAAGAGTTATCCATACAGTGACGGCATTTAATTATGAAAGTTGGCTAGGTAGCTGACCCTATTAGTCCGTTCTTTCAAGAAAAGGAGTATAAGCCCTTTCCTTTTTATTACGATTTCCTCCGCTTAATGGATAATCGTTTGCTACCAATGGGGAATTGCTTCTTATTGCAAATCTAGATGATTGGATTTGCACCTAGAGAAACCATAAATTCCATAGACCATATAGATATATGATAGATTCTTTCTATCTATCCTATTTATTGGTACTGGTTATTGATACTGAGAAAATTGTCTCATTTGTTCGAACCCATGATCTGAACGAGTCGCACATACACCCTAATACATGTTCCTCGACGCTGAGGACATCCTTTAAGAGCGGGAGTTTTTCTAACATTTCCTTTTGGCTGTCTTTCGTTTTTAATAAGTTGTTTAGTAGTTGGCATGTCCTATGTATATATAGAATAAAATGGATTGGTTTAGATCGATCTTAACCTTATTTTAGTCATCATCATGAATTGTTCCTTCCTATTTAATAGCCGATCATGGTAGAAAACAAATTAGAATTTCAATTAATTCTAATTTGTTTTCTACCATGATCGGCTATTTCGGCCATTCAACGCTATTATCTTGACACCAAAGAAGAGTTCGACCCAATGCTTTATTTCTGTCCTATCCCTCTTTCCAAAAAAAAAATGATCTTGGAGAATGGTATTTCTATTTATTCGTTGCTACCTATACAATTTCTATTTATTCGTATGCTATTTCTATTTACTATTTATTCGTTGCTATTTCGATCTATTCGTTGATACAACGATTCTATGATACATAGATAGAAAGGTCTATAAATTAAGATAAGTTAAGACAGAATGAATAAAAAAAATGGAACAAGAAGATCGATCATTCGAATGAGAAACAAGTATCTATCCATTCCTTTCCCAAAAAGGGACCAACCCCCCCATTGCGTATTGGTCCTTATCGGGTGTAGAATAGATCTGCTTCTCCTTGTTCTTACGAAGGGAATAGTTCTCTTATTAAAAAAAAAATATTAACTCTTTCTCATACAGACTCCACTGGAAGGGTTATATACATAGTATATAGAATTTCCAATGCGACAAAATGAAGTGATCTAGTGTCTATTTTTCTTTGATAAAGGGGTATTTCCATGGGTTTGCCTTGGTATCGTGTTCATACTGTCGTATTGAATGATCCCGGTCGATTGCTTTCTGTGCATATAATGCATACAGCTCTAGTTTCTGGTTGGGCCGGTTCCATGGCTTTATACGAATTAGCCGTTTTTGATCCCTCTGACCCCGTTCTTGATCCAATGTGGAGACAAGGGATGTTTGTCATACCCTTCATGACTCGGTTAGGAATAACCAATTCGTGGGGTGGTTGGAGTATCTCAGGAGGAACTATAGCAAATCCGGGTATTTGGAGTTATGAAGGTGTGGCAGGGGCACATATTGTGTTTTCTGGTTTGTGCTTCTTGGCGGCTATCTGGCATTGGGTATATTGGGACCTAGAAATATTTTGTGATAAGCGTACGGGAAAACCCTCTTTGGATTTGCCCAAGATCTTTGGAATTCATTTATTTCTCGCGGGGGTGGCCTGCTTTGGCTTTGGTGCATTTCATGTAACAGGTTTGTATGGTCCTGGAATATGGGTATCTGATCCTTATGGACTAACTGGAAAAGTACAAGCTATAAATCCGGCGTGGGGCGTGGAAGGCTTTGATCCTTTTGTTCCGGGGGGCATAGCCTCTCATCATATTGCTGCAGGTACATTGGGCATATTAGCGGGTCTATTCCATCTTAGTGTCCGCCCGCCTCAACGTCTATATAAAGGATTACGTATGGGCAATATTGAAACTGTACTTTCCAGCAGTATCGCTGCTGTTTTTTTTGCAGCTTTCGTTGTTGCTGGAACTATGTGGTATGGTTCAGCAACTACCCCAATTGAATTATTTGGTCCTACTCGTTATCAGTGGGATCAGGGATACTTTCAGCAAGAAATATATCGAAGAGTTAGCGCTGGTCTAGCCGAAAATCTTAGTTTATCGGAAGCTTGGTCTAAAATTCCAGAAAAATTAGCTTTTTATGATTATATTGGTAATAATCCGGCAAAGGGGGGATTATTCAGAGCAGGCTCAATGGACAATGGGGATGGAATAGCTGTTGGATGGTTAGGACACCCCGTCTTTAGAGATAAAGAAGGGCGTGAGCTTTTTGTACGTCGTATGCCTACTTTTTTTGAAACATTTCCGGTAGTTTTGATAGATGAAGACGGAATTGTGAGAGCCGATGTTCCTTTTAGAAGAGCAGAGTCCAAATATAGTGTTGAACAAGTAGGTGTAACCGTCGAGTTCTATGGGGGCGAACTTAATGGAGTAAGTTATTCTGATCCCGCTACTGTGAAAAAATATGCTAGACGTGCCCAATTAGGTGAAATTTTTGAATTAGATCGGTCTACTTTGAAATCCGATGGTGTTTTTCGTAGCAGTCCAAGGGGTTGGTTCACTTTTGGGCATGCTACCTTTGCTTTGCTCTTCTTTTTCGGACACATTTGGCATGGGTCTAGAACCTTGTTCAGAGATGTTTTTGCTGGTATTGATCCAGATTTGGATGCTCAAGTGGAATTTGGAACATTCCAAAAAGTAGGAGATCCTACTACAAGGAGACAAGTAGTCTGATACGACATTGCTGTGCAGTCTTTTACCTCTTTTTTTATTTGACATGGGATACCAGAAAAATCTTAACTTGACATTTTTTCTTTGACTCTTTTTCTTTCTTTACATGGTAAATTGGTAAATGTCCCAAGGTGTGGAAGCTATAATTGTAAACACCACGATTGAATCTATGGAAGCATTGATTTATACATTCCTTTTAGTGTCTACTTTAGGGATAATCTTTTTTGCTATTTTTTTTCGAGAACCACCTAAGGTTCCGACTAAAAAAATGAAATAAAAAAATAAAATACAATTGAAGTAATGAGCCTCCCGTATTGGTAGACTCATTACTTCGACTAGTCCCCGTGTTCTTCGAATGGATCTCTTAATTGTTGAGAGGGTTGCCCAAAAGCGGTATATAAGGCGTACCCAGTAAAGCTTACAAGCAAACCAGATATGAAGATGGCGACTAGGGTGGCTGTTTCCATTTTTAGATAATTCAAGATTCTAATGGATCTACGATAAGATCGTTTATTTACAACTACAACGGAATAATATACAAAGTCAACAGATTTCAGCCAATCATTAAATAGAATTTATGGCTACACAAACCATTGAGGATAGTTCTAGATCCGGCCCAAGACGAACTGCTGTAGGTGATTTATTGAAACCTTTGAATTCGGAATACGGTAAAGTAGCCCCGGGTTGGGGGACTACACCACTTATGGGAGTCGCAATGGCTCTATTCGCGATATTCCTATCTATTATTTTGGAAATTTATAATTCTTCTGTTTTACTGGATGGAATTTCCACGAGTTAGGTTTATAAGAACTATAAAGTCATAGTCTTTCCATCAACCATCAAAGGAAAAATGACTTTCCACTTTACCTAAGATTTGGATTTCTAGACATTCTGGTAGTTCGACCGTGAAATTGATTTGTTTCGGTATTTCCGGAATATGAGTGTGTGACTTGTTCTAATTGATCCTATTGATAATATGTAGAAAAGACCTCTTATCTCTCCCAGGACGATTCGACTTTGTCAGATATTTATCCTAGTATCTGGAACACGAAATATATAGAATAGATCAAGAAAAGCAATATTGGAACTATGATTCATACCTATTATCCAGTTATCCAGACCTCGCAACCGGACTCAAAAAAACGCAGATAGGTATTTCCTAAGAAAACGATTTTTCTTCCTTCCAATTTATTTTGACCGAAGGGCAACTCTTTTTCTCGATTTTGTTGTTGAGTCATTATAGCCCTTCATTCAATAAGTGATCATCAAAGGGTTCTTACTCAGAGGGACTTTGAGTTTAGCTTGAGACTAAATCATCGTGGTTCTAGCATGAATCTGAGGTTTCAATTGATTCATAGGATCTTAACAAGATAATTCCTATCAAAAGGAAAACAAGAGTAAATCCGCATTACACACAAAAAAGAATAAATCAAATAAATAACAAATACAAAATAGGGAAGAGAAAATTCAAGAGGCCTGTATCAACATCAAGAAAGACGGATGAGCCGACTTGATATTTTTTGGCATTATCATCACAAAGAAGAAATTCAGGATTTTTCTTATTTTATATCTTCGGAATCAATCCAACGACTAATGCGGTTTTGAGCTTTTTTATTACATATCCGTTGAAATCCCTATTTGTATGTTTCCGCTTGAGCCGTACGAGATGAAATTTTCCTATACGGTTCTCC